ATTGGGGTTATGGATTTTCAGTTCATGGGGGGTAGTATGGGATCCGTAGTCGGCGAGAAAATAACCCGTTTGATTGAGTATGCTACTAATCGATCTTTACCTGTCATTATTGTGTGTGCTTCTGGAGGAGCGCGCATGCAAGAAGGAAGTTTGAGCTTGATGCAAATGGCTAAAATATCTTCTGCTTCATATTATTATCAATCAAATAAAAAGTTATTCTATGTGTCAATCCTTACATCTCCTACAACCGGTGGAGTAACAGCCAGTTTTGGTATGTTGGGAGATGTTATTATTGCTGAACCAAATGCCTACATTGCATTTGCGGGTAAAAGAGTAATTGAACAAACATTGAATAAGACAGTACCCGAGGGTTCGCAATCGGCTGAGTATTTATTCCATAAGGGCTTATTCGACCCGATCGTACCACGTAATCCTTTAAAAGGTGTTCTGAGTGAGTTAGTTCAACTACATGGTTTCTTTCCCTTGAATCAACATTGAGGAAATGAAAGCATAGCACTGGATTCCATTATTTGTAGCGAACAAGTATTTAGTTCATAGTTCATAGTAATTAAAAAAAACTTAAGAAGAATAGTGTGTTTTTTTTTGTGACATAAATTTTCCACTTATAGTAATAGTAAGAGTCAGAAGTTACGGATCATTTTTTTTTTTTTTATCTTTTACAGATCCATTTGTATCTTACTTCTATATTATGAATTTATGATTAGTAATCGTTAACCCCTTATCAACAGGATAAATTAAGTGTTTTATCCTTCGGATGAATGAAATTCAATATTTATTAAAGTGGATTATCATACATATTTATGTAGTAGAAAGATGAATAGGTACACTTAATTTCATTCTAAATTCCTTGCACTTATAATAGATTGAATTATTATTACTTATAATAGATATACTTATGATAAGATATCTTTATAATAGGTACAAATATTAAATTAGGGCACCCATTCTATGACAGATCTTAACTTACCCTCTATTTTTGTGCCCTTAGCGGGCCTAGTATTCCCGGCAATTGCAATGGCTTCTTTGTTTCTTCATGTCCAAAAAAATAAGATTGTATAGATTCGATAGGACAAAATCTCATCAATTTATTTCAACGCGGGATCATAAGAAGATCATAATAAAGATATTTATTTAGTGTAATATGGTAGCTTTTTCAAACACAAATGAAAGAATCCTTTGTTATACATACGGATACATGATATCTTCATAAATGCATGTATCTGCGGGTATATCTGGTTAAAAATAGATTGGCGAATATTTTAAATAGAAAGTCAACATATCTAACCCATTACTCCTAATGGTTCCCATTAAAATAGTGCTAGTTGATGAAAGTTACTTCGGGATCAAGAGAAATAAAGTCAAATTCATTTGGGTTATTCTCTCAATTCCAATCGAATGAATGCAAGCGGATCTAGTATAGTATGAACTGGCAATCAAAACAGATATGGATAGAACTTATAACGGGGTCTCGAAAAACAAGTAATTTTTGTTGGGCCTGTATCCTTTTTTTAGGTTCCCTAGGATTCTTAGTGGTTGGAACTTCCAGTTATCTTGGTAGGAATTTGATATCTGTATTTTCATCTCAGCAAATCCTTTTTTTTCCACAGGGGATCGTGATGTCTTTCTATGGGATCGCAGGTCTATTCATTAGTTCCTATTTGTGGTGCACAATTTCGTGGAATGTAGGTAGTGGTTATGACCTATTTGATAGAAAAGAAGGAATAGTGTGTATTTTTCGTTGGGGATTCCCCGGAATAAACCGTCGCATTTTCCTTCGTTTCCTTATGAAAGATATTCAATCCATCAGAATGGAGATTAAAGAGGGTCTTTATCCTCGTCGCGTTCTTTATATGGAAATCAGAGGCCAGGGACCTATTCCCTTGACTCGTATTGATGAGAATTTTACTCCACGAGAAATTGAACAAAAAGCTGCCGAATTGGCCTATTTCTTGCGCGTACCGATTGAAGTATTTTGAAATGAATTGAGGAATGAATGTTTTCTGAGCATGAGAGAAGGAACTTTCTAATTCCTCTTTTATTTTTATTTTTTTTTAATAGAACTGAAGTTTCTTCAAAATGTTCATTCGATCAAAACATATTAGATTTTATTTCCCCATTCCGTTGGTGAGGCGACTCGCATAGAATAAAACAAAAGCGGGAGAGCGTACATATAACAACTGCAATAAAAAGCAATTTTTTGTATGCATAGGGAACTCCATTCTTTTATATTTTATACTAGTAAAGGGTCTAATAAATATGCTTGATCAAACATTTATTTCGTAATAAAGAATTCCTCTTTTTAGGTTCAAAATTTGGATATGTTATTCCTAGGCTGCGGTTATCCGGTGAAACATTTTGAAATAATTAATTGATTTGGGGGGGTTCGTTTCGAAATACGAATAATATTCGTTACTTCAATTGGGTTTTTCGGGTATTCATCGAAAGGAACAAATGAAGATGAAATTTGTTGGAATTTACCCAATTGAGATAGCTTCGGAAATCATATTTTTTATCCGAAAAGGAACCTTATTCTATTTCTATATTTAGATCCAAGGACTCCATTTTGACACAAAATAGGAATAGATTAATAGGTTCGATACCTTGTTATAGAATTCATGTTTCATAGAAATATCAGATAGAATCGACAAATGAAGTAAGTTCATTAACACAATTCACAGATATAAAATGAAAAAAAATAAAACATTAACTTCCTTCCCATATTTTGTATCTATAGTATTTTTACCCTGGTGGTTCTCTCTCTTTTTTCATAAAAGTCTGGAACCTTTGGTTACTAATTGGTGGAATACTCGGCAATCTGAAACTTTCTTGAATGATATTCAAGAAAAAAACGTTCTAGAAAGATTCATAGAATTAGAAGAAGTATTCCTGTTGGACGAAATGATAAAGGAGTACCCCGAAACACATATACAAAGGCCTCGTATAGGAATACACAAAGAAACGATACAATTGATCAAAACACACAATGAGTATCATCTCCATATCATTTTGCAGTTCTCGACAAATATAATCTGTTTCGCTATTCTAAGTGGTTATTTTATTTTAGGTAATGAAGAACTTATCATTCTTAATTCTTGGGTTCAGGAATTCCTATATAACTTAAGTGACACAATAAAAGCTTTTGCAATTCTTTTAGTTACTGATTTATGGATTGGGTTTCACTCGACTCATGGTTGGGAACTTATAATTGGTTCAGTCTACAACGATTTTGGATTGGCTCATAACGATCAAATTATATCTGGTCTTGTTTCCACTTTTCCAGTTATTCTAGATACAATTGTGAAATATTGTATCTTCCGTTATTTAAATCGTGTATCTCCTTCACTTGTAGTCATTTATCATTCAATGAATGAATGAAGAACTTATTCGATCTCCTGATATCAATCAAATCAGATAGTTTCTTCGTGTATAAAGAAAGTATTTTCAATATGACTTATTCTTTATACTTCTACCTGTTCAAGGTATTTGTCCTATATTCGTACAATTATTCCAGTACAATGGCAGACTCGTGAATAGGGAACTATACTAGCTAGCTACCTTTCGAATTTATTGTATGTAGAAATTCCGGGATCCATGATTGAACCATGCAAAATAGAAATACTTTTTATTGGGTAAAGGAACAGATAACTCGATCCATTTCTGTATCGATTCTTATATATGTAATAACTGGGGCATCTATCTCAAATGCATATCCCATTTTTGCGCAGCAGGGTTATGAAAATCCACGAGAAGCAACTGGACGAATTGTATGTGCCAATTGCCATTTAGCTAATAAGCCCGTGGATATTGAAGTTCCGCAAACTGTGCTTCCTGATACTGTATTTGAAGCCGTTGTGCGAATCCCTTATGATATGCAACTGAAACAGGTTCTTGCTAATGGTAAAAAAGGGGCTTTGAATGTAGGGGCTGTTCTTATTTTACCCGAGGGATTCGAATTAGCTCCCCCCGATCGTATTTCTCCCGAGATGAAAGAAAAGACGGGAAATCTAGCTTTTCAGGGTTATCGTCCCAATAAAAGAAATATTCTTGTGATAGGTCCTGTTCCGGGTCAGAAATATAGTGAAATTGTCTTTCCCATTCTCTCCCCAGACCCTGCTACAAATAAAGACGTTCACTTCTTAAAATACCCCATATATGTAGGGGGGAATAGAGGAAGGGGTCAGATTTATCCTGATGGGAGCAAGAGTAACAATACAGTCTATAATGCTACATCCGCGGGAATAGTAAGCAGAATAGTACGTAAAGAAAAAAAGGGATATGAAATAACTATAGTTGATGCATCGGATGGACATCAAGTGGTTGATATTATACCTCCAGGACCAGAACTTCTTGTTTCAGAGGGTGAATCCATCAAGCTGGATCAACCATTAACAAGCAATCCTAATGTGGGAGGGTTTGGTCAGGGAGATGCAGAAATAGTGCTTCAAGATCCAGTACGCATCCAAGGCCTTTTGTTCTTCTTAGCATCTGTTATTTTGGCACAAATTTTTTTGGTTCTTAAAAAGAAACAGTTTGAAAAGGTTCAATTGTATGAAATGAATTTCTAGATTCATAGATTCGAGCCGGGAACAAGCGCCAAATTTTTTGATTGCTGATCGATACAATTATGTCATGTATGATCAAAAAATTATGTTTTGCTTTGTTTATGTATTTTTTCACGGTATGTATGGAATTCATTACTTGTAACCATCCCTAGTAATAGACAATAGGAATACAAATACAAAGTAAGAGAATACAGGGAAAGGGCGGTATAAACAAAAGGAACAAATACTTCTAGTAGGGATTATTAGTCTTCCTAATCTTCTATTCGACACAAGAAAGGGCAGAAAATCCTTTCTTGTGTCGTCTTGTATCTAAATAATAAGGATCTGCCCTTCGTCTGTTTGTCAAAGACTACTATTCCTTTCCTTCTTTTTTGGGTCTATCGAAACCCTTTTGTTTGTTCACCACTACTTATTCTT